ACGTAATCCTTTAAAAAGCGTTCTGAGTGAATTATTTCAACTCCACACTTTCTTTCCTTTGAATCAAAATTAGATGAATAGGGTTGTCTTTGTTGACATAAGATCTAATTGTATCAAAGAATCAAAAGTCACAGAAAATAGAAAATCTGCCCCTTTTTTCTATATTTCTAATTATTGATCAAGAAGCCTCTATCAACAAGATAAAAAATGAAATTCTTATTTTCGTGAAATTAGGCAAATAAAAAATATCTTCTTCTCATCATATATAATGAAATTAAAATCTAATCTATAAAATATAGAAAATATAGATAGAATTTTTTATCTTTCTATAATCTTACGATAATCTTATTTTTACTAAGAATCCTGCTGTATGGCATTCTAACAAACCCTTCAATATAAATATAAATTGATTTTTAAGTGCTTAAGTAAATGAAATTCGAAGCCAAGAGCAAAAAATGAATAAAATAATATCTCATCCATATTCTTTCAAATCTTTCATGTAGAAAGATGAAATGAAAAACTACATTATATACTCACTTAGATATATACTTATATCTATACTTACTAGAATAGATATTAAGTAAAGTAAAAAGTAATAATAATTAAAATTTAGAATTATGAAATTATAATAAGATATCTTTATTCTTTATATATAATAAGATATCTTTATATTATAAATATAAAATCTAAATAAAAATAACAGGTACAAATAGTAAATCGAGGTACCCATTCTATGACAACTCTTAACTTTCCCTCTGTTTTGGTCCCTTTAGTAGGCCTAGTATTTCCGGCAATCGCAATGGCTTCTTTATTTCTTCATGTTCAAAAAAACAAGATTGTTTAGAGCCGATGGCACAAATTCTCATCTATTTTTCAAAATTTACGCTTGTATCATAACACAGATATCCATTTAGACAAATTGGTATAAGCGGCTTCCGCCGAAAAACTCTTCTGTCTCCAGAAAATACTATATTCTAGCGATTTTCAAATAGACCCGAATCGGCGGATGGCTGAACTGTAAAGTTGGTCTATCTATATGCATGTGGTTATCTTTGGTGAGATCATACGAAGGGTATGTTATTAGTTTAGATCTAACCAATTTAATGAATTACTCCTAAAGGTTCACATCAAACTAGTACTAGTTGATGCGGGTTACTTCGGAAACAAAAGGACTAAAGTAAAATTCATTTGGGGTATTTTCTCAATAAAAAAAAAGCAACTGGATAAAGTATGAGTTGTCGATCAGAACATATATGGATAGAACCTATAACGGGGGCTCGAAAAACAAGTAATTTCTGCTGGGCTGTTATCCTTTTTTTAGGTTCATTAGGATTCTTGTTGGTTGGAACCTCGAGTTATCTTGGTAGAAATTTGATATCTTTATTTCCGTCTCAGCAAATAGTTTTTTTTCCACAAGGAATTGTGATGTCTTTCTATGGGATCGCGGGTCTTTTTATTAGCTCCTATTTGTGGTGCACAATTTCGTGGAATGTAGGTAGTGGTTATGATCGATTTGATAGAAAAGACGGAATAGTCTGTATCTTTCGTTGGGGATTTCCTGGAAAAAATCGGAGGGTCTTCCTCCGATTTTTTATAAAAGATATTCAGTCCATCAGAATAGAAGTTAAAGAGGGTATTTATGCTCGGCGTGTCCTTTATATGGATATCAGAGGCCAGGGAGCCATTCCATTGACTCGTACTGATGAGAATTTTACTCCACGGGAAATGGAACAAAAAGCTGCTGAATTGGCCTATTTCTTGCGTGTACCGATTGAAGTATTTTAAGAAATGAGCCACGAAACAAATGCTTTCTCAGCAGAAGGGCAAAAAGGCAAGAATCATTCTATAACATATATAACATAACTTAACCGAGGTTTCTTCAGAACATTCATTCGAGTCAAAGCAGACATATATGGAACAAGTATAAAAAAACTCTTTTGGGGATCTTTTATATGTATCGAAATATACACAACTCAATTCAAAAAAATAAGAAAAAATTGAAATATCTCACAATCAACCATTTCTAAATAAGTAAATTCCCCCCTTTTTACTTGTTGGAATTGAGACTTTTAATAGAACTGATGCGTGAGAGAAATATTAGATTACATAGAGTCGACGAATGAGATGGGTTCATTAACAATTACAGTGAAAAATGGCAAAAAAGAAAGCATTCACTTCTCTTTTATATCTTGCATCTATAGTTTTTTTGCCCTGGTGGATTTCTCTCTCATTTCAAAAAAGTCTGGAATCTTGGGTTACTAATTGGTGTAATACTAGGCAATCCGAAACTTTTTTGAATGATATTGAAGAAAAGAGTATTCTAGAAAAATTTATAGAATTAGAGGAACTTCTTTTGTTAGAGGAAATGATCAAGGAATACTCGGAGACACATCTACAAAACCTTGGTATAGGAATTCACAAAGAAACAATCCAATTAATCAAGATACACAACGAGCGTCGTATTCATACGATTTTGCACTTCTCGACAAATTTAATCTGT